AATAAAAAAGGGAAAGAGATCTAAAAGATCTTTTTCCTAAAATTATTGGTTGGTCCACTTATATTATACCATTCTCTCCTGAATAGATATTCATTTTATATTGTTGGTCGGCCAATCCGAATATTTCCTATTCGGAATAAGAATTTGAATAAGAATTCTTGTGGTTTACGACGTGTGAGTAAAAAAAGAGGGGTGCTCTCTAGAGCAACTCCCCTTTCAGTTGATTTTCTTCAGCGATTGACCAAAATAAAATTTTCAGAAATAATAAATTGCGTGAACTTAGATCAATCAAATAATGATATTTCTATCCAATGATTCGACCTAAGCAATTTCTCTATTTAGATTGTATCCATGCGGGATAATGATAAAGAAAGGGGAATAAGAATTTACAAAAAAAGGGGGGGGGATTCAGAAAAAATAGGGTGATTCGGATCGGAGAGGGAGGTTGTGTTAGGTATACTATACGTAAATATTATGCTATAAGTCAACTTGTTTTTCGACGCAAAATTCTTGAATCCGATTGAATATAAGATGAATGAAGAGTTGGTTTACGTTATGGAAGAAAGACATGTATATGTGATTGATATTAAATATTGACTAGTTATATATGAACTAAAGATATATTCAATTTGTCCTACTACTAGTGAAATTGCCCTACTACTAGAAATTTCGATGAATATTCCAATAGAAGTCCTTCCGTATCCTCTGGGACTGTGAGTTGAATGAATAAACAGATGAAATCAAGAAAAAAATCGAAGAATTCAAAGAATGATTCGGAACAAAGAAATGGACGGACGAAAGTCGTACGGATTCGCAAAGACTTTGTCGATAGGAACTAAAAAAAGAGATATCTAAGTAAAGTAGTTTTGATCCTTGAATAAGATTATTACTTCAATTTGAAGTTTGTAGTGACTTCGACTGGATGAATTGTAGCGATGGAATGATTAAGTTAGAATTCATCGGCTGACTGTATCATTAACCATTTCTTTTTTTTGTATGAGGAACTTATCATGAATCCACTGATTTCTGCCGCTTCCGTTATTGCTGCTGGATTGGCTGTAGGGCTTGCTTCTATTGGACCTGGAGTTGGTCAAGGTACTGCTGCGGGCCAAGCTGTAGAAGGTATCGCGAGACAGCCCGAGGCGGAGGGAAAAATACGAGGTACTTTATTGCTTAGTCTAGCTTTTATGGAAGCTTTAACAATTTATGGCCTCGTTGTAGCATTAGCACTTTTATTTGCGAATCCTTTTGTTTAATCTTATAAATAAGAAAAAGCAAATTTTTGCATATTTTATTGCCTTGAACCTGTCATTTGCTTTTTCGAATTACACCAAGGTTTCATTCCGAGAATTACTTATTCGTTGAGAAAATAACCCACGGGAAGGGCTGATTTGCGGATGAGGAATTAGCATACTCACTCGCTTTCATCCTTCCCCTTCGTAGTCAAAGGAAACCCCTTTTTAGGTTTTTTAGGAAGGGTTTCAATAAAGGGGGTAATTCACCATTTCTAAATCGAATCTTTTTTGTCTCGATTTAGAAATAGTAAAATCAAATATATATATATATATAATATATCAAAGGGGGGGCAGGGCGATACAAAAAGAACTCTGTTCTTTTTTTTTTTAGTCTATCTATAATCTATCTATAAGAGGAGATCATATGAAAAATGTAACCGATTCTTTCGTTTCTTTGGGCCACTGGCCGTCCGCCGGGAGTTTCGGGTTTAATACCGATATTTTAGCAACAAATCTAATAAATCTAAGTGTAGTGCTTGGGGTATTGGTTTTTTTTGGAAAGGGAGTGTGTGCGAGTTGTTTATTTCAAGAATAGGCTGCATCCAACCAGCTGTACTTTTTATGTTATAACTAGGAAAGAGAGGTACATGATCTCACGAATAACTTCTGAATAAAGAAATCATATGCAAGAACCATAGCATTTCGTGATTCGTTGGTAAATCCGCTTTGATTCTCTCTCAACCAAGAATGTGGGACCATTAACATTAACTATGGTTAAAGCTAAATCGTTTGAAGTCCAGACGCAGCATGGTACTCTTTCTACCACTATATGTAATATGTAATATAAGATATGCTTTCAAAATGAAAAATTTATCTATATTTATCTATATAGAACACTCATATGGATAAAATTATTTGAACCACTTATTAGAAAAATTTATCTATATAGAACACTCATATGGATAAAATTATTTGAACCACTTATTAGAAAAATTGGGATTAAACCCCCTTTTATCCAATGCTGAATCGACGACCTATGTATTGTGTATTAAAGGAAGAAAACAAAACCCTTTTTTGGATTTTTGGATAAAAAAAAGAAACAACTTTGCTGACAATTACATATTTTTGTTTGGTCAGAAGAGTCCTCCGACTTTTTTGGTTTTGGATTAGTGATTGGTTTTGATATTTTTATTTTGGAATATGAAAAGAGTAGAGGATAGGCTCATTACATTCAAAAAAAGATACGTGAATTTATCATAATCATA